AGGGTTCAATTACTACTATTATAATGATATATAATGATATTACATATTCTGGATACCGGAAAAATAAATGGATTCGCGGTTTGATCTGTTCCCCGAGATAAATATAGAATAATCAGAAACAGTACAACTTTTCTTTTTTGTTACTTAACCCCCTTTGGAATTTCGTTGTAAAAAAAATTGCCTAGAAAAGAAAGAGAAACTTTGACCGATTCTTTTATTATATTATTATTTTACTAGCATTCGTAAAATACACTTGGGAAGCGGGTTGTATTTCGTTGTGTTTATTAAACGTGTGTAGCTATCTTCTATATATCCCTCCGTCTCCCCTTTTATTCTTTTATTGCAGTTCTATTCGGGGCAGCGCGGGCGACGGTCTATCCAAATTTCTACTTTTTTCGTCAATCGATTCAATGAAAAATTGAAGTACGATATTTTCGGAGAATTCTCTATCGGCATTATATCATATTTTATATTTGAATATCCGATTCTATATCTGATCTGGGCAAGTTCTGTTCTGGTTCTGGGATTTCCTTTACATATATAAAGATTTTTTATATAATATTTACATATATATTATCTAAATTGAGAAAAATGGAAATTAAGAATGGTTTTTTGATTGAAAAGAATTAATTCAATCAAAAATAATTAGTTATTTTTTTTTTACTTTCTTATGTCATTAGGGAAACTCTATTTATTTAATTTAAGATCTAAATCAAAAAATTATTCATGAACTCGCAGTTAAGTCATAAGTCAATAGTTAATGGTTCCATTTTTTGATGAAGGAAAGTCCAAAATAACCTTTTCAATGGAAAGGATAGGGGAAGTTTTTAGGTATTGTGCATTTTGCGATACTTATAGAATTAGAATCAATCAAAAGGGCGGGTATACTCAAAAAGGGGAATGATTTCTTTTGGTTAAGGCAAACAGGATTCAAGGTGCAAGTACAAATACAAAAAAAGGTGTAATATTGTCATCTATTTTTTTGGCGACATGGCCGAGCGGTAAGGCGGAGGACTGCAAATCCTTTTTTCCCCGGTTCAAATCTGGGTGTCGCCTGGTTAACAAAAGACCAGAAATATCCCTTTTTTTGATATAACTCACCGAACTATTCCCCAGCATAGGGGGCGGTTGATACGCACTTGATTCGAAGCATATGGGGATTCTCGGAAAGATCCATAACTTTTTGTGTATAGGATTCAAAAAAAGATTTTCGTACTATGAAGGGAGTCGAGAAGTCTTGATAGCCCTTCCACTACTAATGGAATGGGATATTTACTGACCGGGCCTTGAATTAGATTGGATAACCCCGGGGGAGTCTAACTGTTAGTTAGTGTGGAGAAACAACTTTGGTCTACAAACTCACGAATGCCTTTGATTACTCAGATATTCGATCAATATTGAATTGTATAATTCCGTTTTTTTTATATAATTTTTTTATATTTATATAAATAAAGTGAAAAAAACTTCTGTTCAGTAACCCCGAGTCGAGAATAGAATCGACTGTCTTCCCTTCCCATTTTTTTATGAATGAAGAAGGTTAACAAAAGAAGAGGTATTCCGCTACAATACTATATTAGTAAGACTCTCTTGTCCACGGGGGTCGTTGCATTTTTTGCTTGTACTTAATCTTTCCCAATTCTATTTGTATTTAAAATTTCTTATTTTATTAAGTGCGTTTATTGGATTGGTTCATTAAATAAAGAATTGGGGGTAAGAATCCCCTTTTGACTATGCACCCTGGATTTCACTATTATTAGTGAACAAGAATGGAATAATTCCTTCGTATTCATAGAGATAGGGGACATAATTCACATGGATATAGTAAGTCTCGCTTGGGCTGCTTTAATGGTAGTCTTTACATTTTCCCTTTCACTCGTCGTATGGGGTAGAAGTGGACTCTAGAAGTACTAGTAATGTAATTACGATAAGGAATCAACCGTTATCAAGTGTTTTATAGACCATTCTACAAAGCATTTTGTTTGAACTTTAATTCGAACGAAAAAAAAAGAATAATAATGTCAATCAAACAGATATTTCAATGATTCCCGCGTTTGTATTTCGGAAGGGGATATATATAGTAAGAAATTTTCATTTTCCTAAATTCTCTATCTCGCCCAAGGGCTCTTATCTATCAGACTTTCTTATCAGATTTATTCAGATTTTTATTATATATTATATATAGTATAGGGACAATGGGGAACAACAGACTACTTCTTATTATTTGTTATTTTTTTGGCTATTAAAAAAAGGCGTTCTGTTATTAATATTAAATTAAGCGAATGCGCGCTTTCTAGGGTCTTTCTAGGGTAAAGAACATATATACAGTGGTTCTTCAACAAGATACTACGCATAAGCAAATCTTGCCCCGGACGAGTCACGTATTGTGTACGCGCCGCTTGCTTTATTGTTGTAGAAATTGGATTTAGGCTTTATCGGCATCGACGCATTTCATATCATGGTTCAACTGTTACAAATTCGTAGGGTTTACTACTCCTTTTCAGAATTGAAAGACTCCTTTCTGTTAGTGATTCAATTCAATATTTTTTGGAATGCTAAAAAAAAGATTAGCAGCTTTTTTTATTGCCCTGCCCGTAGACTTTTTACGCCTTTTATTTTCTTTTTTTTCGATAGATACTGGGATTTCTTATTATTTCAAATCGAAATCCCAGAATTCAAACAAGAGTTACCCCCCCTTTTTTAATTATTTCGGATTGATCGGAATCAATCCACAATACAAATCAAGAAAATAAATGTAGCTAAAGAAATAGACCTGGGTCCTATCTATCTTCATATCGATAGAATTCTATCGATATGAAGATAGATATTGTAGAAGATTGCTTTATATTAAGCCTGTATCTTTATAGAGTACAACTTTATACACTACAAAACCGCAAATCTAATAAATAATATGGTAGAAAGAACTATATCAATCTTTCTACCATATTATAAAATCTCATAGAATACTGGTGATTCTAGCCTGCGTATTGAATTGAAGAGTTAAGAAACGAAATTGGAATCCTTTTTTTCTTAAATAATTATCATTGCTAAAGACCTAAGAAGTCAAGTTTCATTCAGATTAATTGTTTTGGCTGACCGTTTTTACATATATGATAAGTAAAAAAGCAGTAGGAACTAGAATGAAGAGTGCAGTAGCAATAAATGCGAGAATATTTACTTCCATAATCTAAGTGGTTTTTAATTCGCAATAACTCGGGATTTAATCCCATAGAGATAATCAAAATTCCGCGTGTAAATTCAATGGGATGAATTACATCTCGATGATATTGAATCGCATCAATATTATGCATAACAATATCTGGGCTATCAAATCACTTCGCCGTCGCGAATTAAATAGTATAACATAGGAAGATCCTTTATCCATACTCAATAGAAAATGTCATTCGTAATCGAATAAAGAAATCTGTTTTTTTTAGTCTTTTACAGTCTTTATACAACCTACTGTCTTCCTTGGACAATCATCGGATGAAGTATCATCTGACCCTTTTCCATTTACATTGCATTGATAACAAACCCCACAAAAATAACAACAATAGAAGTAAAACAAAAAGGGGGCGGGAGTTAAACTCGAAACTCCTATTTTTTTTTATGATATAATTTTCTTTTTATTACAAGAAAAATAAAATTGTGAAAAAGCCAAATTCCGGTATAAAAGATCTAATCTTCTATAAAAAAATTTCTTATTTTAATATTCTCTTTTCTTGGATTAGTACTAGCATATAGATATATTCAAAAAAGTTCGGTGTAAAATTTGAATGAGATAGATTTTAAAAAAGGAGTTAGTTTGAGTCATTGAGACTACAAAAAATCGGAACTAGAAGGGGAGAGGTTTTTAATCGGAAAAGCCCTTTTCGGGGTAACTCAAATTCAATTTTGGAGTGTACAAGAAATGATACTTTATTCCATTAGATAGAGGCAATAAATTAAAAGACCAGACCCAGTACGCTATCCCTCGAAATCCTGAATATGATGTTGCCAATAATTGGACTAATCCAATTATATCTCTCTCCCACCAATAAGTACTCATTGAAGTAATGCAAATTTATATATATTTGTTTGTGTTTGATGAGAAATAACGAAAAAAGAAAAAAATTCCTATTGCGAATGACCTAAATTATATTCATTTGAGTGTTGAGTGTACCTCTTTTGCCAAAAAATGAAAATGGAGAGGTGAGTTGATGTATTTATTGGATCCATCGGGACTGACGGGGCTCGAACCCGCAGCTTCCGCCTTGACAGGGCGGTGCTCTGACCAATTGAACTACAATCCCAGGGAAATAGGGTCTACCGCATTAGTCTTTTTAGGATTTAATTCAAACCCATTTTAAAAAATTTTCGTGTTGTAACAGAGACACGAGTGATATAGTGATATCGACATAACTATGCACTTTCCTTTTTAGTGAGAGCGACACGAATTACATTACTAGTGATTCTTTCCTTATTTCCAAATCGATTCATATTGATTGAGCATCAATTTTTCAATAAAAAAAGATTTCTTTTCTCGTTTCCTTCGACTTTTTTTATACTTACAGATCTTTCTACTTACAGATACTGATATGAATCTCGATCGGAATTTTTTGGAACAAAAAAATCAAGTAAAGTAAATAATACAAATGGAGGTATGTATATTTAAAAATGGAATTCTTGTTCTTGGGCCGAGCTGGATTTGAACCAGCGTAGGCATATTGCCAACGAATTTACAGTCCGTCCCCATTAACCCCTCGGGCATCGACCCAGGAAAAATAAATTCTATTTTCAATTTTAGGCTTATTGATAATGCACGATCAACTTTCTTTTGTAGTACCCTACCCCCAGGGGAAGTCGAATCCCCGCTGCCTCCTTGAAAGAGAGATGTCCTGAACCACTAGACGATGGGGGCATGTGTGTCCGACCGCCGTCATACTATGAGCATAGTATCAACAGTTTTTCGAAATTGTCAATAGAGTCAATAGAATGTAAGAATATGATTCGATCCAGGGGAT